CGTTTTTTTTTATTCGAAACGCCTCGTGATCTTCAACCAATTATGTGCTTCAATATAATTACCTGGAGTAAGCGCTATAGCTTGTTTCCAATACTCAGCAGCTTGATCGGACCAAGCCTCCGCAATTTCAGAATCACCCTGCAGAATGGCCTGTTCTCCCCGGTTGGGATAGGTGGGTCAATTCCTTCCCTTAGAACCGTACTTGAGAGTTTCCTACCTCATACGGCTCAACAATCAATTCTTTTTGCGGTCTCATTTGAATTTACCCTATGCTAACTGAATTAGATTTATGATAAATCTATCCCATTTTTCTTGGGTTAACCAGAAGAAGTTAATTACATAAGTTTCAAATTCTAATTTTGATCAATAATTAATTAGTTTTAGCTTTTCTCCCACCTTCAGAAAAATGAAGCATAGATATCCCCTATATCGTTATAATTTTCTGAAAGGTAACTATCTCGGTTTCATATATGAAATTTATTTATATAGAATCTTTGAAAAAGACTTTCTTCCATAAGAAAAAAGAACTTACTATCTTTGGGATCTGATGCTACACCGCTGCTCAATACTTTAGTGGATCGACTCTATTACATAAGTTGATTCCTAACTTTATATCCCATATCGTGACATAAGTAAGCAGTTCTTAATTGTATCGAACCCAAAAGCTCGCTAATTGATCTTTACGGTGCTTTCTTTATCAATTCGATCCTTTATCCATAGAGTATAATATGTAGGCCGTACTTATTTTCTTCCTTTTTTTTGTTATCATGAAGTTTCTTTCCTTGCTACAGCTGATAAAAATCGTTGCTTTGGACGATGCATATGTAGAAAGCCTATTTTTTTCTAGTATTGACTAGCCAATTTGATCTTTTTTTCCTTCTTTCTATAGTGGAGATAGTCGCACGTAATGACAGATCACGGCCATATTATTAAAAGCTTGTGGTAAGAATGGGTTTCGTTCTAGTGCCCGGAAATAATATTCCAAAGCCTTTGTATGCTCCCCGTTGCTTGTGTGTATAAGGCCTATGTTATAGAGTATATAACTTCGATCATAGGGATCAATTTCTGGTCGCGTAGCTTCATAATAATTCTGTAAAGCTTCCGCATAATTTCCTTCGGATTGAGCCGACATCCGTTACGGTCGTTCATTTTATTCAAAAAATCTCCGCTCCAGAACCGTACGTGAGATTTTCATCTCATACGGCTCCTCCCTTCTGTGCATAGTACTAAGGGGAATAATCCATGGAATCCAAAATTCCCTATTCTTATTATGAACTGACAGGAGCTGGTATTTTTACAAGAAATCTCTAGCCAGCCTTCCCGCAAGAGGTTTTTTTTCTTAACACCAATTATATTAGTGCTAGATAGACATGGTAACTCCAACGATTTCTTTGTCCTCAACGCCTACTATTTCCAGGAATTAGTCACTTCAACGATCTTTGATGGTTATACGGGTATCCAAAGTACGAACGAGATGGATGTTTGTTGTCCCAACCATTCTTGTTAGGCCCGATACCGATAAGGAAAAGAGCAATTTCTAACAAAATAACAAAGTTTTCGTGTTGTTGATTCCTAGTGTAGTGCTTCTTCCCCTATGCCGCCTATTGGTACTATTGGAGTAGGATTGCCCCGCAATACAGAACCTATAGGTGTAACCTTTTGTTCAATACTAAAATCGATATTTAAAGTAAATTAAAGTATCTGAGGCTGGATCAATCGAGGATACACGACAGAAGGAATTGTTCTATCTCCAAACTTTACCTTCACTAAGCGTAACTTTATTTCAAAAATTTGGTTCTTTCTATTCCGAACCACGTCTTTTCTCGTAAGAATGAAATGAGGGCTAAAAAAAAAAAACAAGAAAAAAGAATCAAATCACACCATCTCTATAATAGGTAAATGCCTTTTTTTCTCCTGAAGTTGTCGGAATTATTCGTAATAAAATATTGGCTATAATCGAAGAGGTCTTATCAATAAAATTTCCATTTATCCGAGATCTAGGCATAATTAGCAATCCATTCTATAATTCTTCTCATTACCCCCTCGGCTCGGGGAAAATGATCCCACAAACAAAGGAACTGTACATTACAGAATAACATAAAAAAAGAAAAATTCTAACTAAAAAGATATGTACCTTCCGCTCAAATTGTATTCTTTTCGGACAAAGAGAGATAGGAGACTTTTGAATCAGATTGAATTTCATATAAATTTCGTAGTATACAAATGAGCAGAACTATTACTATTTCATCTAAGTTGAATAACCAAGGACTTTATTTTACTATGGATTCTTATAACTCGAGAAATTTGGATTTGGTTATGATCCAAGGAGGAAAGAAAAGGGATGGAATAATCATTATACCGTTGAAATGAAATAGAAAAATCCATAGTACGATTCATGAATTTGTAATAGATCTATGGGATAGATGATAAGGGGATAAATGATAAGAGAAGTTGTTGTTGATAAATATGAAATTGGAAAGGAATTTTTTATTCCTATAGA